TTCGATTATTAAATTTGTAAATAATCGAACAAATTTTTGTATGTTACCTAAAATCATATTTTATCGAATTAGAAATCTAATCCTACCAAATAAAGCTTTATTTGACTTTTACATCGGGATAGTAGGATTTGAACCTACGGCACCCTGCTCCCAAAGCAGGTACTCTACCAAACTGAGCTATATCCCGTTCATTGTACAATAATCAAATTTACTATATCATATATAGAATATTCTGTTAAGTAGTTAAAAATTTAATACAATATTGATTGCTTTTCAATACTAGACACCTTGCTCCAGAGTTAAATAGAAAAAGTGAGTCGAATAACGGTTGGAATTAGAGTCAAACTAATAATTCACACTCCATTTTAATTATTAGTAAATGATTCCACTATTGAATAGGATCCGAAAACCTTTAACCCAACTTTCTTACTTATATATATACTACCTTAATAACAGTAGGTATTATCATAAGTATTTTTTTACCTTTCGACCGATAAAAATCCCAAATAAATCCCACCGTTTAATAGAGTCAATTGTTCTACGATCCAACAATTGCACTTAAAAATTTTACCATATTTGAATTTATTAAACTTGCAGTTTTTGCTTACGTATTTCAATGACGCTAGTTAGAATTACCCTTTAATAATAATTGTTTTTTTACTAAATCAACCTGAAAATAATTAAAAAAATATAAGATTATGCGAATCGAATAGTACCCTACTTCTAACAATTCTGAACAATCTTTAAAACCGATTGATTTTCTATTTCAAAATTTAGTAATTTTTAATAAATATACTATTTATTAAAAATTACTAAATTTTCAAGATAAATTTGATTTACTATCTACTATAATAAATAGTCATTTGGAGTGAGTCAAAACTTGACAACTAATATATACTAATCTATATATAGAGTAAAATAAATAAATTACTTTTAAAACTAAATTTAAAGAATGGTTTTTAACAACCGTATCAAAGAAGTACAAAAAATAGTTTATAATGGATTCAAACTTTTTTTTGATTCCATCGCTGGATTTTTAGGGTATCCAGATGTTCCTGGAATGCCAATTTTTCCATTAGACCCCAAAGCACGTGAGCAATTAACGGGCCAAGACTTATTACCTAAACATATTACAGACATTCCTCCAAATCAAGCACAACGTCCTGAAACTTTGACTGAAGCATTATTTGGCACTTTTCCTTATACAATGCCAGTTGAGAAACATTTTTATGAACATAAGGCAGAAGGTTATTATAATTTTTATGTCGAAAATTATAGTAACATGTACTTTCTACCAGATTGGTTATCAGGATATCTTCAAATCCATTTTAATATAACAGTTGATCATTCTAATTTAGAATTAGGTCGTGATGTATTTTTTTATGTTATATTACTTTATGGTGCTATTGTTAGTATAAGGACAACCTTATTTTGGATGCTTGCAATTAATCCTTATACTTTTCCTTGGGTATTTGCGGTTGATTTTGTGGACTGGATTTATGATGGATTAGCGGGGATCTTACCATGTTTTGTAGGAATTGATTTAGTTCCAACTTTTTTAGCTATGTTGATTGGAAAAATTACAGATTCAGCAAATCATTTAGTTTTTACTATGCCATTTTTACCAAGTGAAGGTAATAAAGTTAAAATGTTAATTGATGGCGAATTAAAAGATGTTGTTCAATTTCATTATCTACCATATTTATGGTATAAATACCCAATTCCTATGAATCTTAGAGAATTTTGGTATTCACAACGTCC